GCTTCAATTTCCCTTTTACAAAAAAAAAAAATGGAAGATCTAGTTACGATTGGAAATAAACTTTTGTATCTTCATCCATAGATCCTTTATTCATACTCATTCAATTGGAAGAGTTAATCCAATCCAAAAAAATTATGCTTCGCGACTCCATATCCATAATCCAATCTTTTTTATTCAATTTCTAATCGGCCTTTGGATACAAATCGTGAGAATGTATATTCTTCCTCAAATATACTATTGAGAGGTAAAGGATTAAACCTTTTTAAGAAATAAAGTTTTTGATCGGAATATGAAAAAAACTGAAAGACCCCTTAACTATTTAAGTTTTTGATAGAACGAATCACACTTTTACCACTAAACTATACCCGCTACATATTTATTATTGTATATGAATGGACCATTTGTCGAACAAAAGAGTGAGGCGCAATCAAGATAGCATCAGAATCATGAAAATTTTAGCGTTGACGCTTCGTCCCGCCGGGGACTTAAATAGGCGAAGAGCAGAAAGCTTACTTAAATAACATAAAAAAAGTTATAGTTATATTATACTTTTCTTTTCGTTTGATACGAAGTCATTACTGACAGTCCCGGTCTGAAAGAATCATTGAAGCTGGATCATAGAAAGGATGAAATCTGCATACATGGTTTCTTTTTTTTTTTCAACTTCTCTTTCAACTGCCAGATCTTACTTATGAATTAAGAATTCGGGTCAATTGGATCTCAATTGTTCAAATAAAGCTTGTCTCTTGAACAAATAAATGAGTTATATTATAACTACGTTTATAAATAAATATGTGTGTTTAATATTAAATTAAATTAATATTAATAATATTAAGTAATAATATTAAGATTAAGTATTAATAATAAGAAATGACACTTCAACAAGTATTTTTGATTGATATCAAATCATTATTAAATCATTTTATCTATGGAAATACTGGCCTGGCCCGGCCAGTACTTAAACCAAGCCGGGGGAATAAACCTTTCGTACAAAATAGAAGAAGTAGGGTATTTTTCTATTGGGGATATCCGTTTCGAATCATTATCTAAATTGAATTCCTGATCAAATTTCTTCTTATATATATATATATTTTTTTATCCTATATATAGATATATATTGCTTTATTGTTCTTTTTATATATCTTTATAAGTTATATTATAATGTTTATTTAGTTATATTATAATGTTTATTTATATATGTTATATAATTGTTATAATATAATATTTTATATATCTTTATTTTATATATCTTTATCTTATATCTTTTTTTTTTATTATAAAAAATATTATAAATAAATATATTATTTATTATATTATAAAATAAAATAAAAATTTATTTAATTTATAAATAAATATATATATATATTTATAAATATATATATATATTTATAAAAAATAAAGAATATAATTTAATAAAAATAAAGAATATAATTTAATAGAATATAAATAAAAGAATATATAAAAAAAAATAGATAAATAAAAAAGTAAAACGAAGGTTTTTATCAATCTTTACTTCACGTGTCACATCACATAAAAAATTTTCCATTTTTAAACGGGGATGGGAATGGGGAGAGATGGCTGAGTGGACTAAAGCGGCGGATTGCTAATCCGTTGTACGAGTTATTCGTACCGAGGGTTCGAATCCCTCTCTCTCCGCTTCTTCTTATTACTTGAGACTTTCGAATTCGAAGGAATTTCGATCCCTTGATTTTATCATAGGTAAATGTATGGAATAGATAAAATCATAAGAAAAAAAAAATTAGAAAAAGCAGGAAAAACGAAAAATATCTTTTTTTTATTCCTCACGTCCAGGATTACGCCCTGGATCATTAGATAAAAATCCGAAGATGAAGAGAGAAATAAAGAATATCACTACTGTATAAACGAATAATTTGAGAGTAAGCATTACACAATCTCCAAGATCTTTTTTTTTGAAAAAGGGAATAGGTTACTTATTTTTTACTTTACCACATACACTATTTTGTTTTGACATGACACCCCCCAAAAAATGAAGTGTTTTTTGAAAAGAAAGTCATTTTCACGAATTTCTTTGGAATAAGATTTTGATTCCTTCGTTATCAAAAATTTCTTGTCATATGAATAATTAGGTATTGTAGACAACCTAATAAAGTCTTTGCTCACTGTAAGGTCAGAACGAGGAAATAAGTTGATCAAAATTCATCGCTGCGGTTATTCAATATACAAGAATTTCTATTTTTGAATCGAGGGTTCATAATGTAAGACTTATCTGGTCTTATCAATTTTTCGAATTTTTATTTATCGAATAAATCATGAATTTAGCAGAGTATTAAATCATCGAAAACTTACAGCAGCTTGCCAAACAAAGGCTAAGAGAAAAAAAAGTACAGGTATGACAGGCATAACATCTACGATTGGATTTAAAAAGGCATAAGCTTCGGGCAATTTGGCGAAGAAAAAACTACTCGAATAAAAGACAGAATTAAGACAGATGCAGATTAAACTAAAGATATTAAGCATAACAAAATTTCGTTCTTGTAGATTAGATAATTTTATTCTGATTGAGTTTTTTTTATAAGGGAAAAAAAGACAAGTCAAAAAATCTTTCTTTTTTTTTTCGAACTCTCCCAAATAAAAATCTTTCCTTCCATTCTCAAATGAGAATACAAGGAATTCCATTTTCATACAATATCTTAACTGAATTCCCTGTAATGATCAATGAATTTTTTTGATTCTATATCTACGTGTGTTGAATCCTAGCAACAATATATCCCCAATGTATTTATTTATTGGGTTGGAATTGACGAATAACCAATACCAATATTAATGTTTATTAGTGTCGAATAGAAATTCGAAATGGGGCGTGGCCAAGCGGTAAGGCAGCGGGTTTTGGTCCCGTTACTCGGAGGTTCGAATCCTTCCGTCCCAGACCGTTTCCATCAGAAACGAAAGATGGGATCACATCGTATCCCACATGAAACATAAAATTGTTAACGAGAACAATCTTTTGTTCTGAATTCTAAGAATGATTCTTAGAATCATATTTTTTCTTTCATTTGGTTTCTCACAAACGTAATCAAGTGTCAAATGTGGGTGGAAATAAATATCTTTTTTTTTTAATTCAAAAAAGAAATTCTGGGTTTATCATTCACATTCAGGATATGTTCGTACTACTCAATATTCATTTTAAAGTTAGTTACTTATGGAAACTTTATGTCCCATATCTATGAAATGTCAATTCTCACATGAAGCATTCTGAATCGAAATGTGAATGAAAGAAAGGCATCTTTATTCCCTTACCAAGGGTAAAAAGCCTAAAGTAAATAAATGGGGTATCCCAATTCCACAGTCTATGTTATGTGGAGACTAAAGAGTGGGGAGTTTTTGGTACTAATTTCATCACTGGTCTTAAAACTTCTAAAGCTGGTGTGGGAAAAAAATAGTAAAAACGAATTGATCTGGACCCCATTTTTTTGTATTTTATCTGGTTCATCTTATATCTTATCCGGTTCAAATGAATAATTGGAAATCAATGTAATGTAGCGATTGGGGGGAAATTCGTATATTGCATCTACTTGACTTTATGAAATTGATGGAAAAGAAAAATTCTTGAACCTGAAGTAAAACAAAATCCGTATTGTATAAAATAAAAAGTTTTATTAATAATTGATTTTGTTCCGGGATTGCAAATCTATTAATATTAAAGGTTCTTCTTTTGAGGTTTATAGTTTATTTGTTCGAGAAAAATGGATCCTTCATGATTGATCGTCCCGAACAATCTTTTTAAGATGTAAATAAGTCTTAAGCAAACTTATTTATTCGTCTTTTTTAGAAATATGTTTCATTCATATGATAGAATATAGAGTTAAATAAATTGGATCCTTGCCGAGCCTTCCCCGGATAAATACTTATCTATCCATAGATAGATAGATAGAAAGTATGTACTATTATATACCGGTATACACACACCGGTTGAGCCAATGACTATTCATGATTCCATATTGAATCAATTACATACCGGTTTGAAATAAAATTAGAGGAATGTTATGGTAAAACTTCGTTTGAAACGATGTGGTAGAAAGCAACGTGCGACTTGAAGGACATGATCGGCTGTGGATTCTTACATCCACCATTTTCTATAGGAATGAAGATGTTCTTAGCTCGACATAGTTTGTTCTGCTCTGTTAGGAACCTAATTTGTGTTAGGTTGTAAGTAAATAGTACATGATGGAGCTCGAGCAGAAAGGATTGATTCGTTTATCAGGGGGAAGAATCTAGGGTTAGTAACTATCAATAAGTTAGACCAACTTTGTAAGTATATCCTCAATATATAAATCGAAAGGTTAAAAAAATCGAAAAATCAAAGAAGTTTGAAAAATAAAAAGTAAAATTTTTCAGAATTGGTAAAACTATTTCGATCAAAAGTGTATCACAAGGTAATCCACCGTTCATATTCTATTTCTATAGTATAGAAAAAAATAACAAAAAACAAAAAGGTATGTTGCTGCTCTTTTGAAAGGAGTAAGGATCACCGAAGTAATGTCTAAACCCAATGATTTCACAAAGCAAAGATAAAGGATTCCGGAACAAGTAAACACTATTTTCAATTGTCTCAACAATTGAATCAGAATGAGGAATAAAAATAGATTCGAGATGAGACAAACGAAAGAGGTTAGAGACGGCTCAATAAATGTCTAAGGGTTTCCCTTCGAACTCTGTCAGAATTACCCAACTTGAGTTATGAGTACGAATGAGATTTCTTTTTTTCTGTAAGGAAGAATAAAAAAACGACTCAAATCATAGTCTAATTCATGATTTTATGGATCCATTTGCCATTATATACATATACAGAAATTTAGAATCCTTTTTTCTCGAGCCGTATGAGGAGAAAACCTCCCATACGTTTCTAGGGGGGGCATTGTTTATTTACATCTATTCCAATGAGCCATCTACCGAATCGTTGCAATTGATGTTCGATCCCGAAGAGAAGGAAGAGATCTTAGAAAAGTAGGTTTTTACGACCCGATAAAGAATCAAACTTATTTAAATGTTCCTGTTATTCTATATTTCCTTGAAAAAGGTGCTCAACCTACGGGAACTGTTTGTGATATTTTAAGGAAGGCGGAATTATTTCAAGAAAGAACTTCGATTCGAGTTAATTAAAGGAAAAAACAAAATTAATAAATAAAAAAAAGGGGGGGGAACTAGTATCTATCTTTGTGTAATTATTTACACACAATTTGCCTTTTTCTTGCTGTATTCATACTTAATTTACTTTTTTTCTTGTTTTGTTTGTTGCGGGAATCCACCAACAAACAAGGGGTTAATCTTGCTTATTGTACCTCTATTGATTGAATAAACCCGAGATTTTTTCTTTACTTTACCTCTTTCGTATTTTTTTCATCCAAATTTATTATTTATGTTTATGTTGTGCCAATCCAACACAAGTCCTTATTTGATTTACTTAAATTTGTTTTCTTAACATTGGATTCATATTGACAATGGTGTATCGAAGAAATATAATTCGATCGTAGATAAATAGATCCGTTTATCTCCACCCCATATTGGTTTTTTCTTTCCTTCACTTCAGTCAAATGATGGGTTTGCCCTGCCGGATTTACTGGCATACAAGATGTATTTTCTTAACGAAAAAGAAAAGAAAATTGATAAAGAAAATGGTGGTTTGTCACAATTTTGACATCTCTATTGGGAATCTGTTGTTGTTTAATCGGATCTGTCCATTTTGGTATTTTGGTGTTTTTAATTGATCAACAAATCTTTCTTTTCGATTTGTTCTAGTTCAATGTTTTGACGGGGTCGTGCAGTGCAATTCAATTGATTTTTTTATTTTGACCGTATTTACATATCCTATTTATTTTATTCGGGTTGCTAACTCAACGGTAGAGTACTCGGCTTTTAAGTGCGACTATGATCTTTTACACATTTGGATGAAGCAACAGATTCGTCCAGACTATTGGTAGAGTCTATAAGACCACGACTGATCCTCAAAGGTAATGAATGGAAAAAACAGCATGTCGTAATAAAATATTATTATTATTTTTATTATTATTTAATTAAATTAATTATTTAATTTATTATTTAATTATAATTATTTAATTTATTATTTAATTAAAGTAGAACTTTGAGTTTATCCTTACCGGATCGTTACAAATTTTTTTTTCTTTTTGGAAGTGAAAAAAAAAAATTCACATTTACAGTTGGGTCTAGTGAATAAATGGATAGAGCCCTATGGCTCTAATTCTGGTGAAATAAAAAGCAACGAGCTTTTGTTCTTAATTTGAATGATTACCCGATCTAATTAGACGTTAAAGATAGATTAGTGCCTGATGCGGGAAAGGGTGGGTTCTTTTGTGAGTGGACCATTGATTTTCTTTCTTTTTTTTTTTTAATGAATCCTAATTATTCTTTATTATGGATTGGAGACGGATGTGTAGAAGAAACAGTATACTGATAAAGAGAATTTATTCCAAAGTCAAAAGAGCGATCGAGTTGCAAAAATAAAGGATTTTTGACCCTCTTGTAATTATAACGAACATAAACCAATTGGATAGAAAAGGAGAGGAAAAAGATCTGTTGATTGGACTCCCCTGTTTCCTTTGTTTGTGGGATATATATTCTTTTCTTACTGTAATTATATACATAATATATACCCTGTTCTGACCATATTGCACTATGTATCATTTGATAACCCCAAAAATGAAATGGGTCCTGCCTCTGGTTCAAGTAGAAATGTAAATGGAAGAATTACAAGGATATTTAGAAAAAGATAGATTTCGGCAACAACACTTTCTATATCCGCTTCTCTTTAAGGAGTATATTTACACATTTGCTCATGATCGTGGTTTAAATGGTTCGATTTTTTACGAATCCACGGAAATTTTTGGTTATGACAATAAATCTAGTTCAGTACTTGTGAAACGTTCAATTATTCGAATGTATCAACAGAATTATTTGATTTATTCGGTTAACGATTCTAACCAAAATCGATTCGTTGGGTACAACAATTATTTTTATTTTCATTTTTATTCTCAGATGATATTGGAAGGTTTTGCAGTCATTGTGGAAATTCCATTCTTGCTGCGATTAGTATCTTCCCTCGAAGAAAAAAAAATACCAAAATCTCAGAATTTGAATTTACGATCTATTCATTCAATATTTCCCTTTTTGGAGGACAAATTATCGCATTTAAATTATGTGTCAGATATACTAATACCTTATCCCATCCATCTGAAAATCTTGGTTCAAATCCTTCAATGCTGGATCCAAGATGTTCCTTCTTTACATTTATTGCGATTCTTTCTTCACGAATATCATAATTGGAATAGTCTTATTACTCCGAATAATTCTATTTTTTTTTTTTCAAAAGAAAATAAAAGACTATTTCGGTTCCCATATAATTCTTATGTATCTGAATGCGAATTTGTATTAGTTTTTCTTCGTAAACAATCTTCTTATTTACGATTAACATCTTCTGGAGCTTTTCTTGAGCGAACACATTTC